TTAAAAAAGGGTATATAGGCATATCTTATTTCTTCATATTTTGACTTATATGAAGTTTCTTTCTTTGCTACAGCTCATAAAAATCGTCGTTTTGGACGATGCAGATGTAGCGAGCCTTTTTTTTAGTATTTACTAGCAGATTTGGTCTTCCTTTTTCTTTCTATAGTGGAGATAGTCGCACGTAATGACAGATCACCGCCATATTATTAAAAGCTTGGGGTAAGAATGGGTTTCGTTCTAGTGCCCTAAAATAATATTCTAAAGCTTTTGTATGTTCTCCATTACTTGTGTGGATAAGGCCTATATTGTAGAGTATATAACTTCGATCGTAGGGATCGATTTCTAGTCGCATAGCTTCATAATAATTCTGTAAAGCTTCCGCATAATTTCCTTCGGATTGAGCTGACATCCGTTACGGTCGTCATTCGATTCAAAGAATCTCCGTTCCAGAACCGTACGTGAAATTTGCATCTCATACGGCTCCTCCTTTAATATGCATAATGAGAATAAGAAACACATGGAATCAAAAAGGGGTGCAATATTTTCATTATGGACTGAGCGGGGCTAGCGTTTTTACAAAAAATATCTAGCCAACCTTCTTTCGAAAGAGCTTTTACTAACATCAAACGTCTTGATACTGAATAGAAAGGATAACTCCAGCAATTCCTTTGTCCTCAACGCCTCCTAATTTCCAGGAAATAGTCACTTCAACAGTCTTCGATGGTTATATGGATAACCAAAGTACGAACGAGATGGATATTTGTTGTCCCAACCATTTTTGTTAGTCCCAATCCAGATACGAAAGGGGAGTAGGTAGGTAATTTTTAACAAAGCTTTTGTGTTGTCGATTGCTAGGTGTAGTGCTTCTTCCCCTATGCCGCCTATTGATACTATATTACCAGGAAGTAGGATTGACCCGTAATACAGAACACATAGGTGTAACCTTTCGCTCAATACTAAAATCGATAACTGAAGCATAGTATTTGAGGCTGCATCAATCGAGGATACACGACAGAAGGAATTGTTCTATTTCTAAACTTCACCTTCAACAAGCGTAGGTTTATTTCAATAATATTTCAATAATATAGAATAAGAATATTTTTTCTTTCTATCTCAAATCGTATGCCTTTTTCGTAAAACTAGAAGCAGTAAAATTGAATTAAAAAAAAAAAAAGAATCAAATCACACCATCTCTGTAATAAGTAAATGCCTCTTTTTCTCCTGAAGTTGTCGGAATTATTCGTAATAAGATATTGGCCACAATTGAAAAGGTCTTATCAATAAAATTTCCATTTATACGCGATCTAGGCATAGGTATCAATCCATTCTATAATTCTTCTCATTACCCTTTCTTTGGGGGGAAATGATCCCACAAACAAAGGATTTTTACAGTACGAAATAACATAAAAGCAGATTCATTTCCAAACAAAATAAATTTAATGAACCTTCTCCTACTACTTAATTTTTTTAATATTTAAAATTTTTTTTATTCCAATTATTCCAAATACGCAAATTGCTCCTTTTTCAAAAATCAATAACAAGAATCAATAAGAAATAAAATAGTTGAATCCTGTTCGAATTCATACAAAACAAATGTAGTAGTATAGGAACTATTCCAATTTCATCGAAGCGGAAGAATCAAGGAATTTTTCGATTAGGTCAAAAATCATTTTGATTGAATTATGATCTAAAGAAGAGTAAAGGAAAAAGAATCGAATAATCATTCTATGATGGAAATCAATAGAATAACTGTTTATTTTTCCTGTGTCCATAGCGAGTATACACTATACAACCAAATAGAAACATCCCCGGGATGATTCATGAATTTGTAATAGATCGATGAGATAAAGGATTTGTTAGTGAGAACTTTAAAACTAGAAAGGAATTTTCGAATTTTTATGGAATTGTAGTCTAAATCGAAATAGAACCATGGGTGAAGAGTATCCATTAATCATACATGGTCTAAAAAACATAAACCCATCAATCAATCAGTGGATTCGTTCAAATTCATTGATTTAATCCGGTCTATTTGGGCTGGTCATCCCTATCGAAACAAAAATCGAAAGTATTCATATAAATATGAATTAATTATAGTAATGTCTCGCTATTTCTTCGGGTTATGAGTCATAATCATTGTGTAGGAGAGATGGCCGAGTGGTTTAAGGCGTAGCATTGGAACTGCTATGTAGGCTTTTGTTTACCGAGGGTTCGAATCCCTCTCTTTCCATACTTTCGCCTAATTCGCCAACATTCCTAACTGTAACAAATCAAACAACAAGAAATACCATTTAATTTAGTAGTAGAACATAACAGTTAGGTCCTTCTTTTATTTTTATTTTAATAAATATTTGACTTTTCATTGCTGCGGTACGTAAAATACTGGTTAAAGTAAAGTACGGGCAAGGAATGAAAATCTTTCTGCCGATCTATGATACATGAATAGGAAAAATCCAGGGAGGGGTGGGATATATGAGTCGGAGAAAATCCGGACCAAACCCCTGACTTTAAACCTTAAGTCAATTTACTTTGGCAAAAGAAGGGGGCAAAATTGTCCGAACTCTTTGCTTTGTATTTTATTTAGGGTTAAGTCTGACGGGAATAATATTCTACCACTAGCAATTCATTTATTTTTAAACCGACCCACTTACTATCTATTATTTGATTGACTAATCCTTTATATGGGAATGGGTGAAGGGTCAAATGTTTGGGCAATTCCTTACGGGGGGATGAATCAAGATAATTTTTAATTAGAGTTCTGGATTTTTGTTCATCCCCCGCCATAATAGTATCTTGGGGTTTGCAACGATAACTTGGTATATCTACTATACGACCATTAACTAAAATATGTCTATGGTTAACTAATTGACGGGCTGCCGGAATAGTCGGAGCCATACCCAACCTAAAAAGGATGTTATCCAAACGCATTTCAAGTAATTGTAGTAAAACCTGACCTGTTGACCCTTTGGATTTTCTAGCGATACGCACGTATTTAAGTAATTGTCGTTCTGTAATACCATAATGAAAACGCAATTTTTGTTTTTCTTCTAGACGAATACGATATTGAGATCTTTTCCCGGAACGTGATCGGTTTCTAAGATGAGTTTCGTCTCTAGGCCTTTTATTAGTTAATCCAGGCAAAGCCCCTAGACGGCGTATTTTTTTGAAACGAGGCCCTCGGTAACGCGACATAAAGACTCCTTTCTTTTTTCTTTATTTATTTTCTTTTTTTATATTTCATTTTACAAAAGAAATCGAAATTAAAACTGAACTAAATGATAAATGAAGCGAAATCCCCTGAAGTATTGTATTACAATAAATAATAAATAATGAAATGAATTATTATTGTATAAATATCCTATACGCTTTTTATTATATATTTAATTTTGTATTTTTATTTTAAAATATGTAAGTAAAATAAAAGTAAAAGAGAGGGTTAAGTCTCCGCACACCAAATCAGGAAAAAGACTCTTTCTTTTCCTTTTATTCATATGAATAAGAAAAGAAAGGGGACCTTATTGTTTGTTCTTTGATTTCAAAAAATTATTCATCATGTAAAATAAATCGAACAAATAAAAAAAAAAAAATAGAGAAAAGCCGGCTATCGGAGTCGAACCGATGACCATCGCATTACAAATGCGATGCTCTAACCTCTGAGCTAAGCGGGCTCACAGAAATTCTACATACATAGGAATTCGATAAACTATACCTTAGTCTAGGCTTAGCTATTAAATATTATTAACTATTCATTTTTATTCTTTTATAATAAAAAAAAATTTTTATTTCAAATCAAATAAATATTGAATTTCGTTTTTTTTATTTCTTTCATTTCTATATATTTTTTATTTTTGTCTAGAATAATTAAATTCTATTTAAATTCTATTTCGTTCCATTTAGAAATTATATGAAATTTTATTTCTATTTAGTTTAGTGAGTCTATGAATTTTCAAATTCATTTCAAATCAAAATTGAAAATAATTATATTATTAATATAAATGTATATTTATTTTCATTTTTGTTTTTTGTTATAGTATATAGGTCTGCCCTAAGAAAAAAACCTAAAAAAAGGAAGGAAAGGATAAGAATAAAAAAAATTCATTAAAAAAAAAAATTCGAATTATAAGAATTTAGAATCGATAAAGATGAAATCCAGATAGATCATAATAACATAATAAGATAGAAGATATTCTTTTGCTTTCATTCAGAGACTAAGATGAAAAACAAAGAATCGAACTCTTGAGTATTAAAAATTGCATGGGAAAATAAAAGGATAAGAAGATATATATGGTATATATCCATCCATATTGAATTGCAGCTACAGAAATGATAGAATCATTTCTAATTAGACCAAATCAAAAATAAAATATAGGCTTTCGATAGAGATGAAAGAAGTTAGACAAAAAAGAAAAAAGGAGGAAACACCTTTCGATCTAGTAATCGGTATAGTAATCCGTATCAAATCTAATGAATTCGACGGTTCCGACATAAAAGAATAAAAAAGAGGGGGGAAAGACATTCCACTGAGATCCTAATTTTAAAAAAAGAAAGGGGGATATGGCGAAATCGGTAGACGCTACGGACTTAATTGGCTTGAGCCTTAGTATGGAAACCTACTAAGTGAAAACTTTCAAATTCAGAGAAACCCCGGAATTAATAAAAATGGGGCAATCCTGAGCCAACTCCTTTTTTCAAAAAAAAAAAAAAAATAAAGGAAAGGTGCAGAGACTCAAAGGAAGTTGTTCTAACAAATGGGGTTGACTGTGCTGTGTTCTTATAATAATTCTTCCGTCAAAACTTCAATAAAAAAAAGGGTAAAGCATATACGTAGTGAACTATATCAAATGATTAATGACAACCCGAATCCGTAATCTGTATTTATATATATATAATCTGATAATCTGAATTATATTTTATATAATATGAATATGAAATATATATTATAAAATAGATAATTCTATCTAAATAAAAATTTTAGAATATGAAATGAAAAAATTTATATTAAA